AGTTGTCGGAACGAATCGTTTGCTTTATCGAACAAAGCTTTATTAGGGTTGGCCCCCTATTTTCAACCATTACAGCTGGCGTCGACCAGCTTTGCGATACGGACGGACACGAAGAAGAACGCAGGCAGCGGAAATGCAAAAGAGAAGAGCAAAGATTCCCGACCCAGAGCATGTTATTGACTCAACCACAATCTGTTGAATGAAGGTAGCTTGCTTACTCTCAGCCACTAGTTAGAAGGAAATCCCTTGACTTCGCTTATGCTCAGTCAAGTGAGGCGGGCTAAGATTCCATTCGAAGTAACGTAACAGGATTCGATTATGCACCATCTTCAAAAGATCTCTTCTCGGGATCCGGAGTTTTTCGAGAAAAGGTCCCATCCTTCAATATCATGATTGGGTCGACCAGGTCAGGCCAGATCATGAGTGAAATATCAGGATCGGGTCGACCAGGTCAGGCCAGATCATGAGTGAATAGAAAATAGAAAACGTACATGGCTGTTCCAGCGGAAATACTTGGAATAATTCTACCACTTCTACTAGGAGTAGCCTTTTTAGTGCTAGCTGAACGTAAAGTAATGGCTTTTGTGCAACGTCGAAAGGGTCCTGATGTAGTGGGATCGTTCGGATTGTTACAACCTCTAGCAGATGGTTCGAAATTGATTCTAAAAGAACCTATTTCACCAAGTAGTGCTAATTTCTCCCTTTTTAGAATGGCTCCAGTGGCTACATTTATGTTAAGTCTGGTCGCTCGGGCCGTTGTACCTTTTGATTATGGTATGGTATTGTCAGATCCGAACATAGGGCTACTTTATTTGTTTGCCATATCTTCGCTAGGTGTTTATGGAATTATTACAGCAGGTCGGTCTAGTAATTAGGGGGGCGGCCGTTCGGTCGCCTATGATACTAGGACCAATGGGTCAAAAATGGGTTTGTGCCGCAGGTGTTGAACGATCTACTCTACACAGGTGTGGGCTTACAGGGCTAGGGCTCATAAACCCTTTCTTTCATTCATCAATAGGGCCCTGGTCGGTCACTTTTCCGGGCCGGGATCGAGAAGTGGAAGTCATAAAAAAGAGATGTTTCTCTTCGCACCTCAGATCAAGAGGAAAGGTAGCTTGTCAAGCTGGCCTATATAGATATATAGCTGTCTTTTAACCGGCTGTTCTTCTTTGTCAACGCTACTGACGGACCAGCTGAAAAACGTAAGCGCAAGCGCCCTATTAGTAAGGTGCCTTACGTAATAGGGGCTTTGAAGCCAGCTCCTCAAACAAAGAAAGCAAGCAGCTCCGAAAACTCCAGTGCGCTCCCGCGCACTCCGGCTTTCGAGCCAGATGGCTCTCAGCCTTCGTTTGCTCCCTTGGGGTCGCCTACACTTGCTCCTTCGTTTGCTGGCGCTAGCGCCTTCTTTTTAAGCTGCTTGCTGGTTCGCCTACTTGACTTATGAAAGATAATGAGAATGGGTTATTAAAAAAGGAAAAGGCGACGAAAGCCCCCTACATTAGTAGAAGTAAGCGGCTGAGTTAGCCTAGCCTACCCTACTATAGTATAGTATAGTATAGTATAGTAGGCGAGCGAGTTAGCGAAGACGCTTAGGCTAATAGATAAGAGAGCGTCGGTGCGTAGCCTTCATTCTACTACGCTATGCAAAGGTTACGAAGTCACGTCAGCTCGACGTTAGGAGAGTCAAGGGGGAACACCTACATAGAAGAACCGCTGTTCGCTGACTTTCTAAGGTATAACCTTTCGCTCCCCTACTGAAAAGGGGCAAAGCCGCTTCGCACCACTGATAGACTACTTAAGATTCAATTCAAAAGGCGCTACTTAGTTTCGCAAGCCTTTGTCATTGTCAGTCAACTAAGTAGGGCGAACAGCCCCGCGAATCCGTAAATCTGAGGAGCATGCCGCAAAAAAAAGGATGGTCCCCTATGCATTTCATTCTTTCCGGAACGGAAAAAAACAAAAGAAGTACCTTACCCCCCATCATGGTGAACCTCTCCTTGTGATCGGGATGAGGTAGATGCCTCCCAGCCGGGGGGCGGATCGAATCGGAGTTTCCTTAGGTAGCCACCGACCTACAGTTATCCTTAAACTTCCGTGCTTGGTGGAGAAGAAGCGAACAAGGGTACGCTCGCTTGCTGTCTTGTTCTCTGCCGCGGACTGGGATCGCTCGCCAGCTAGGTCAGATTGGAGCAACATTGTATGAGAACATATTACCCATCTTCGGGGACAAGGGGCGGAACGACCTCTCGATCTACTTACTGCAGCCCAGGACGGGCGTCGTCGTCTAGGCGTTCCCTGTTGCTCCGATCTCCCCTACGCCTAGGACGTTGTCTGGGCCAAGAGCCATAGTTAGTTGCTGTTTCCATTTTTGTGTTTTTTCTCGTTGTTGATACCGGCAAGACCCAGCCAGATGATGTCTGCTGGTTGGTAGTGAGAGGACTCTTAGTACCCGCATACCCAAAAGGGGGGCGCTGGTTAAAAAACAATCATTTTCTTTTTTTTCTTGCTCTCCCTTAGCAGCGGGAAAGGAGTCTATCTATCTGCCTAGCTTTGGTAGATTTCCCCCAACGCAATCCACAAACTGAAATTCCACGAATCCCTTGGTGGATAAGTCCGACGACTCAGCAGCAGTGCGGAATTTTCTCGTCCGGTGGATCTGATCTATAGTTAGGGGGCAGCAATACATACCAAAAGGTTCGAAGAAGGAACGCGCATAAGAGTATATAACCAACCCACCCTTCTGTAGAACCTATTCCAATTAGTGAAGCGGCTGGATGCATAAGGGAAATGCACGTTTGTGAGACCTTAGTCGGGATGCATAGGGGAGTCAACCTACGAGCACGGAAGAACGTGGGTACCACTGACTGTGGTAAGATTCTTAGCCCTGTTGATGACTCCATCTAAAATACAATAGGGACAGCCGTTTCCGGCTGCTCGTTTCGTATCTTGAAGAAAGTAGGCCTGTCGGCGGTCGGGTCAATAATAGCTATGCTATTGACCGACCTCCGCCCGATCCCGAATGCGGGCGGGATTAGATCGTGGTCGATGATACGGTCGAAAAGACCTGCGAGCGAGATGGTTGTTAATAGTACTAGACTCCCTATCATTGCCTTATGAGTTCTAACATCCTACAATCGTACCGATGTCTACTAAACACCTACGGGCGGGTGCTCCGCAACAGCGGCAGTAGTGAACATTGCTACTAAAGAAGGGAGAGGGGAGCCTCTACCGCGGTTAGGTTCCCTCGCGACTCTAGTTTTTGGTATATGCGTTCCGGGAGTGTCCAATTCCCTTGAATCGTACTACCGGTTGTCCCACCGGGAGGGAGGTTGTGTATCGCCAGATGTCCAATCCCATAGTATCTGGATTCGTAATACCGAACCCTCAATATTTGCACGATCGCGCATGGGCTCGTAGGAAGCGAACTCATAGTAAGCAAGAGGGCCAGGAAGGAGGGAGCGGGAACCAGAAAGATTCCTACGATGAACCCCACCAGGAGCCCCCCGATGAACGAAATAGACCTGTCATGTCACCGGCCGTCATCGGTTCCCTATCGAAGAAAGGAAGGAAAGGGTTTCATCCTATGCCCTGTTCGTGCCCGGCCGATCAGATTGTTCATGTTTCTTCCCGGCCATGGTCAGATCTGATCAATTGTCCTGGTCGTCGACGTTCGCCCGCCCGGGTCCCTTCCCCTTCTCCCGAAGCTTCAGCGGTCCAACTCCTGGTCCTTCTTCCGAAAGTCCTGCCTCTTTGCTTTGCCCAAGCGAAAGAGACTGAAAAAGATCCGTATCCGATTCATATGGTCTTGCTGCGTCAGCTACCGTAGGTAGGAGGCTTTCGCCTATAAACCTTAGTAGTAACAAAGGAAGGAAGCAAAGCCCTGGCTGAGGCAGAAAAGTATGCCCCACATGTCAACAGGGTAGAAGTGAAAACCAAATCAGATGAGTACATGGAAGCACCAATGAAGAAAGTCCAGAGTGCAGATATAACCTTCTCGACAGAAGACATGTTGCTGGACAGGAAGAAGCATAACCGGCCTCTTTATCTCACCGGTTACATCGGCGAAACAAGGCTACCACGGGTACAGATCGACCCTGGGTCCGCCATCAACGTGATGCCACTGCGGGCCCTAGCCTATCTTGGAATTCCTACGAGCCGGCTAAGTCACACCAAGGTCACTATTCTTGGGTACAATGCCGACTCGCAAAGAGCCTTCGGCAAGATTCGTCTCAAGTGCCAAACAGGGGATCTGAAGACTGAGGTCACTTGTTACGTGATTGACGGTGACACCTCCTACAATTTGCTGCTTGGAAGGCCTTGGATCCACAGCAACAACGTGGTACCTTCCGCCCTTCATCAATGCTTCAAATACGTTGATGAGAAGGGACAAGTTCACAGGGTCTTTGCCGACAAGAAGCCCTTTATTTAAAGGAGTCGAGGCATACTGTACGGATGCGCGTCTTTACAACGACGGCCCAGCCCAGACAGTGATGGATGACGAAAGCCCGCCAGCGAAAGCCGAAGAGGGACAAGGAGCAAACAAGCAAGATCAAAGCAGCAAACAGAGGCCATGAAGAAAGAAATCCGAGAGGCTGCCCGGTTGCGAATCGGACAAGCTTCGAATAGCATGGGAGTTGATCCTCATCTGTCGGAGCTTTAAAGGCATTAACCCCAAGTCCGGAACGGACCCATGCGAATGCATTAGTAAGGTTAAACAAGGCTTCTATAAGAACACCCTGAATGGCGAGCGGAAAACGATCCGTCGCGGAAGACAAATCAAAACTTCTTAACGACTTAAGTTTTGATAGCCTACCCAATGGTGCAGTCTGATTGAATGTTCCATCTGTTGGTAACATTCGTAGAATCTTCATGCACCAATCATGTGCAGGACGTAATAATGCTTGTTTAAGAGCATTTGGTATCGCAACAAATACCCGAACCTTACCAGCACCTTCTTCCTTGAAGGCCAATCGCCCCGGTGGAAAAGTGGTCATCACCTG